ATAAGCTCTTGGGGATAGAGGGACTTGAACCCTCACGATTTTTAAAGTCGACGGATTTTCCTCTTACTATAAATTTCATTGTTGTCAGTATTGACATGTAGAACGGGACTCTATCTTCATTCTCGTCCGATTAATCAGTTCTTCAAAAGATCTATCAGACTATGGAGTAAATGAATATTTGATTCTTTTTTCAACTTGGAATCGATTCATAACCCAACAATTCTTCCTTTTTTTAATATAAATTTTTTCATTTCATATTCTAAAATTTTTATTTAGATAGAATTATCTATTTTATAATATATATTTCATATTCATATTATATAAAATATAATTCAGATTATCAGATTATATATATATATATATATAAATACAGATTACGGATTCGGGTTGTCATTAATCATTTGATATAGTTCACTACGTATATGCTTTACCCTTTTTTTTATTGAAGTTTTGACGGAAGAATTATTATAAGAACACAATACAGTCAACCCCATTTGTTAGAACAACTTCCTTTGAGTCTCTGCACCTTTCCTTTCTTTTTTTTTTTTTATTCTTGCTTTCTGAACCCTTATTTTTTTTTTTTTTTTTTGAAAAAAGGAGTTGGCTCAGGATTGCCCCATTTTTATTAATTCCGGGGTTTCTCTGAATTTGAAAGTTTTCACTTAGTAGGTTTCCATACTAAGGCTCAATCCAATTAAGTCCGTAGCGTCTACCGATTTCGCCATATCCCCCTTTCTTTTTTTTTTTTTTTTTAATTAGGATCTCAGTGGAATGTCTTTCCCCCCTCTTTTTTATTCTTTTATGTCGGAACCGTCGAATTCATTAGATTTGATACGGATTACTATACCGATTACTAGATCGAAAGGTGTTTCCTCCTTTTTTCTTTTTTGTCTAACTTCTTTCATCTCTATCGAAAGCCTATATTTTATTTTTGATTTGGTCTAATTAGAAATGATTCTATCATTTCTGTAGCTGCAATTCAATATGGATGGATATATACCATATATATCTTCTTATCCTTTTATTTTCCCATGCAATTTTTAATACTCAAGGGTTCGATTCTTTGTTTTTCATCTTAGTCTCTGAATGAAAGCAAAAGAATATCTTCTATCTTATTATGTTATTATGATCTATCTGGATTTCATCTTTATCGATTCTAAATTCTTATAATTCGAATTTTTTTTAATGAATTTTTTTATTCTTATCCTTTCCTTCCTTTTTTTAGGTTTTTTTCTTAGGGCAGACCTATATACTATAACAAAAAACAAAAATGAAAATAAATATCCATTTATATTAATAATATAATTATTTTCAATTTTGATTTGAAATGAATTTTCAAATTCATAGACTCACTAAACTAAATAGAAATAAAATTTCATATAATTTCTAAATAGAACGAAATAGAATTTAAATAGAATTTAATTATTCTAGACAAAAATAAAAAATATATAGAAATGAAAGAAATAAAAAAAACGAAATTCAATATTTATTTGATTTGAAATAAAATTTTTTTTTATTATAAAAGAATAAAAATGAATAGTTAATAATATTTAATAGCTAAGCCTAGACTAAGGTATAGTTTATCGAATTCCTATGTATGTAGAATTTCTGTGAGCCCGCTTAGCTCAGAGGTTAGAGCATCGCATTTGTAATGCGATGGTCATCGGTTCGACTCCGATAGCCGGCTTTTCTCTATTTTTTTTTTTTTTTTTTTTTGTTCGATTTATTTTACATGATGAATAATTTTTTGAAATCAAAGAACAAACAATAAGGTCCCCTTTCTTTTCTTATTCATATGAATAAAAGGAAAAGAAAGAGTCTTTTTCCTGATTTGGTGTGCGGAGATTTAACCCTCTCTTTTACTTTTATTTTACTTACATATTTTAAAATAAAAATACAAAATTAAATATATAATAAAAAGCGTATAGGATATTTATACAATAATAATTCATTTCATTATTTATTATTTATTGTAATACAATACTTCAGGGGATTTCGCTTCATTTATCATTTAGTTCAGTTTTAATTTCGATTTCTTTTGTAAAATGAAATATAAAAAAAGAAAATAAATAAAGAAAAAAGAAAGGAGTCTTTATGTCGCGTTACCGAGGGCCTCGTTTCAAAAAAATACGCCGTCTAGGGGCTTTGCCTGGATTAACTAATAAAAGGCCTAGAGACGAAACTCATCTTAGAAACCGATCACGTTACGGGAAAAGATCTCAATATCGTATTCGTCTAGAAGAAAAACAAAAATTGCGTTTTCATTATGGTATTACAGAACGACAATTACTTAAATACGTGCGTATCGCTAGAAAATCCAAAGGGTCAACAGGTCAGGTTTTACTACAATTACTTGAAATGCGTTTGGATAACATCCTTTTTAGGTTGGGTATGGCTCCGACTATTCCGGCAGCCCGCCAATTAGTTAACCATAGACATATTTTAGTTAATGGTCGTATAGTAGATATACCAAGTTATCGTTGCAAACCCCAAGATACTATTATGGCGAGGGATGAACAAAAATCCAGAACTCTAATTAAAAATTATCTTGATTCATCCCCCCGTAAGGGATTGCCCAAACATTTGACCCTTCACCCATTCCCATATAAAGGATTAGTCAATCAAATAATAGATAGTAAGTGGGTCGGTTTAAAAATAAATGAATTGCTAGTGGTAGAATATTATTCCCGTCAGACTTAACCCTAAATAAAATACAAAGCAAAGAGTTCGGACAATTTTGCCCCCTTCTTTTGCCAAAGTAAATTGACTTAAGGTTTAAAGTCAGGGGTTTGGTCCGGATTTTCTCCGACTCATATATCCCACCCCTCCCTGGATTTTTCCTATTCATGTATCATAGATCGGCGGAAAGATTTTCATTCCTTGCCCGTACTTTACTTTACCAGTATTTTACGTACCGCAGCAATGAAAAGTCAAATATATATTAAAATCAAAATAAAAGAAGGACCTAACTGTTATGTTCTACTACTAAATTAAATGGTATTTCTTGTTGTTTGATTTGTTACAGTTAGGAATGTTGGCGAATTAGGCGAAAGTATGGAAAGAGAGGGATTCGAACCCTCGGTAAACAAAAGCCTACATAGCAGTTCCAATGCTACGCCTTAAACCACTCGGCCATCTCTCCTACACAATGATTATGACTCATAAACCGAAGAAATAGCGAGACATTACTATAATTAATTCATATTTATATGAATACTTTCGATTTTTGTTTCGATAGGGATGACCAGCCCAAATAGACCGGATTAAATCAATGAATTTGAACGAATCCACTGATTGATTGATGGGTTTATGTTTTTTAGACCATGTATGATTAATGGATACTCTTCACCCATGGTTCTATTTCGATTTAGACGACAATTCCATAAAAATTCGAAAATTCCTTTCTAGTTTTAAAGTTCTCACTAACAAATCCTTTATCTCATCGATCTATTACAAATTCATGAATCATCCCGGGGATGTTTCTATTTGGTTGTATAGTGTATACTCGCTATGGACACAGGAAAAATAAACAGTTATTCTATTGATTTCCATCATAGAATGATTATTCGATTCTTTTTCCTTTACTCTTCTTTAGATCATAATTCAATCAAAATGATTTTTGACCTAATCGAAAAATTCCTTGATTCTTCCGCTTCGATGAAATTGGAATAGTTCCTATACTACTACATTTGTTTTGTATGAATTCGAACAGGATTCAACTATTTTATTTCTTATTGACTCTTGTTATTGATTTTTGAAAAAGGAGCAATTTGAGTATTTGGAATAATTGGAATAAAAAAAATTTTAAATATTAAAAAAATTAAGTAGTGGGAGAAGGTTCATTAAATTTATTTTGTTTGGAAATGAATCTGCTTTTATGTTATTTCGTACTGTAAAAATCCTTTGTTTGTGGGATCATTTTCCCCCAAAGAAAGGGTAATGAGAAGAATTATAGAATGGATTGATACCTATGCCTAGATCACGTATAAATGGAAATTTTATTGATAAGACCTTTTCAATTGTGGCCAATATCTTATTACGAATAATTCCGACAACTTCAGGAGAAAAAGAGGCATTTACTTATTACAGAGATGGTGTGATTTGATTCTTTTTTTTTTTTAATTCAATTTTACTGCTTCTAGTTTTACGAAAAAGGCATACGATTTGAGATAGAAAGAAAAAATATTCTTATTCTATATTATTGAAATAAACTTCTATATTATTGAAATAAACCTACGCTTGTTGAAGGTGAAGTTTAGAAATAGAACAATTCCTTCTGTCGTGTATCCTCGATTGATGCAGCCTCAAATACTATGCTTCAGTTATCGATTTTAGTATTGAGCGAAAGGTTACACCTCTGTGTTCTGTATTACGGGTCAATCCTACTTCCTGGTAATATAGTATCAATAGGCGGCATAGGGGAAGAAGCACTACACCCAGCAATCGACAACACAAAAGCTTTGTTAAAAATTACCTACCTACTCCCCTCTCGTATCTGGATTGGGACTAACAAAAATGGTTGGGACAACAAATATCCATCTCGTTCGTACTTTGGTTATCCATATAACCATCGAAGACTGTTGAAGTGACTATTTCCTGGAAATTAGGAGGCGTTGCGGACAAAGGAATTGCTGGAGTTATCCTTTCTATTCAGTATCAAGACGTTTGATGTTAGTAAAAGCTCTTTCGAAAGAAGGTTGGCTAGATATTTTTTGTAAAAACGCTAGCCCCGCTCAGTCCATAATGAAAATATTGCACCCCTTTTTGATTCCATGTGTTTCTTATTCTCATTATGCATATTAAAGGAGGAGCCGTATGAGATGCAAATTTCACGTACGGTTCTGGAACGGAGATTCTTTGAATCGAATGACGACCGTAACGGATGTCAGCTCAATCCGAAGGAAATTATGCGGAAGCTTTACAGAATTATTATGAAGCTATGCGACTAGAAATCGATCCCTACGATCGAAGTTATATACTCTACAATATAGGCCTTATCC